AAGAGGATCGTTTAACCGTCGCAAGAGCGCGAAAAATTGAGCGTTTCTTATCACAACCCTTTTTTGTAGCCGAAGTATTTACCGGTTCTCCAGGGAAATATGTTGGTCTAGCAGAAACTATTAGAGGTTTTCAATTGATCCTTTCCGGAGAATTAGATGGTCTTCCCGAACAGGCCTTTTATTTAGTAGGTAATATCGATGAAGCTACCGAGAAGGCTATGAACTTAGAAATGGAGAGCAATTTGAAGAAATGACCTTAAATCTTTGTGTACTGACCCCTAATCGAATTGTTTGGGACTCAGAAGTGAAAGAAATAATTTTATCTACGAATAGCGGTCAAATTGGCGTATTACCAAATCATGCCTCTATTGCTACAGCTGTAGATATAGGGATTTTGAGAATACGCCTTAAGGACCAATGGTTGGCGATGGCTCTGATGGGTGGTTTTGCTAGAATAGGCAATAATGAGATCACTGTTTTAGTAAATGATGCGGAAAAGAGTAGTGATATTGATCCACAAGAAGCTCAGCAAACTCTTGAAATAGCCGAAGCTAATTTGAGAAAAGCTGAAGGAAAGAGACAAATAATTGAGGCAAATCTAGCTCTCCGACGAGCTAGGACAAGAGTGGAGGCTGTCAATGCGATTTCATAACTAGTTGGGGCGTTCGAATAATTAAAAGAAGTGCTCTTTCGAAATCCTATTTGGATTGGATTCTGTCGAGTGAATCCAATCAAGCCGAATCCTATTTTGATACAACACCATTCAAAAAAGATAATCTAAATAAATTTAGAATAGAAATAAATAAAAATACAAAATTAATAAAAGAGGGTGGGGCAAAAAACTTATTAGATACCGAACTCAATGGTATCTAATAAGTTTTACCTACTATTGGATTTGAACCAATGACTCCTGCCGTATGAAAGCAATACTCTAACCACTGAGTTAAGTAGGTCATTTATCATTCCAAAGAGAACTAAAAAGAACCCATCCCATCGATGGATTATAAATAGCATATTACTTATAAGCAATAATATTCTTAAGCAATAATATTCTAATAAGCAATAATATTCTAAAGTAAGCAATAATATTCTAAAGAATACCACTCCTAAATTTAGGATGTTGGATCATAGAATATTCGCCTTGACAAATTATTATATACATGATAAAATATGCATCACAAGCACTAAGGGCTATAGCTCAGTTGGTAGAGCACCTCGTTTACACGTGCGCCAATGTTTTTCAGGGGAGTCCATCATACAATCCAAAAACTGGATCTGATTGACAAATCAATGTCTTACTCCATAACTTTGCGGGAACAATAGCCTGACAAATGATTCGGTCAGATTGGGGTGCCCATTTAGGTACCAAACAGACCCCATCATTGATTTGAGATATTGATAAGGTGAATACCAGTACATTCAATGCTAGGCATAAGGAGTATAAGGTCCTCAAAAAATCTCTTTTCGTCCTATGAACTTTAAGGTGTATGAAGTTTCATATTTTATTTTTTAAGCCAAACGATAGAGACTTCATTTAACTTAAAATGATCTAGGCCAAAGGCAGACCTACGTCAAAACAATCCCACCTTTGAAACACTTTGGTAGTGCTCCTGGATCAGAATTCCAAATAATGAATCAGAGCACATGGAGCCATCTCCTTATCTTATTTTTCTGTTAAGAAAAATATGGTGGATTAACTGATATTTCTATCAGTTAATGAAAGAGCCCAATGCAAAAAAAAATGCATGTTGGGTCTTTGAAACAGTTCAGATCATTTTTAGAATAATCAGTTTGATCTGTTTTACCGAGAAGGTCTACGGTTCGAGTCCGTATAGCCCTATAAAATGAAAAATGAATAAATTAAAAGGAAGAAATAAAAATGATCGAATTTTGTATTTCCAATTTTCATTTATTTATTCTTGTTTGTTGCTTGTAATTGACCAATTAGTTCATCGAAACCCCAATTTTTTCTAGAAACTCACTCACAGGAATCGTTTAAAGCATAAAACTGAAAGAAAACACAATTCAAGGAATCGAATCGATACTTTTCCAATCGTGAATAAACCAACCAACCTTTCGTGATTCGTCTTGGGAGGGAAATTCCATATTCATTTTCCTATCCACAATCAAGGAGTTAAGTTAATAATACTCCTATTCTTTGGTCTACCTAATCTTAATGAATTTAAGAAGTCAAAATCATGACACAAGTCTGGTGAAAAACTCCAAAAAGTTATTCACATAACTTTAGGGAATAACTTGATCTATTTGTGGACACGCTAAACTTTGTTGAAAAACAAATCTTTTTGGTAGTTTCATTGTCAACAATGGAAAATATGTTTTTTCTTCATATACCTTACCCAGACCTAGCGAAGCACAACAAAAAGGGAATGGTCTTCTTTTTCTGTATTCAATCAAGAGAAAATCCAACCCAAATTTGACTAAACGGAATATAGCAACATTAAAATGAAGATATTTGAAATCCTGAAATGGAAATAGCTAC